ACAATCAATATTCGCGAAGCACGCATTGTTGTATTAGATCTAAGGGTTCTTTCTTGACCTAACTACCTAACTAGAAGTTATAATATGGAAAGACAAAATGTGGAACCTATAAAGGAAAAGATAATAGGAATTTTTTAGAATCTAATTGAACCAAAATACAGATTTTATTTTTTCGAGTGATCTGATCGTGCGATATCTTTTTTTTTTTCTCATTCGAGATACTATGTGAATGAACCTACTATTGAATCTAATGAGTTAAAATTAAAGTAAAAAGTAAAAGAAAAGATTTTATTGTTATAAGGGCACTCTTCGTTCCAAAATATAAAATGTATTCGATACAATTAAAAAAGAAATGATCAAAATAGAAATGATTTTCTAATTTTGTTTCATAGTGACGCAAAGAAAGTTTCATTTTTGAACGAAGTTACACGGCACAGTTCTTATTTTATTATTAGTTTACTCAAGAGTTGCTCAATGAATCTGTTGATTCGGAATCACGGTATGGGTAGATGCCACAGATAATGAATCGATTTCTTTTTATACCTCTGTCACTCTATCTTTGTTAGTGCCGCCTATAATAATTGATTGATGAATCAAAAACTTTCAATTTAACTTATTCTTTCAATTGGTATTTTTGTTTATCCTCGTATCTCGCAAAAATGGAAACTTAGGTAAGTGCTTTATAAACATATGTATAATAAAGAACATATTTCATTTAGCTCCTTCATGCCTACTATAACTAGTTATTTCGGTTTTCTACTAGCGGCTTCAACTATAACCTCAGTCCTATTTATTGGTCTAAGCAAGATACGACTTATTTGAAATTAATCGAATAAACAATTCATAAAGAGAAACCTTTCCGTGAGATTCCATGTATTCTATGAGTTCCTTACCGTGTCAATTGCCAATTCTTGGTCATTGCGATTCATGGGCAATTCGGATTAAGATTTAGGGATAGATATTACCTCTCTTTTCCCCTTTTCAAACAAATTGAAATGAAATGATTGAAGTTTTTCTATTTGGAATCGTCTTAGGTCTAATTCCTATTACTTTGGCTGGATTATTCGTAACTGCATATTTACAATACAGACGTGGTGATCAGTTGGACCTTTGATTAATTAACATCTCTTTTTTTGATTGACCTCCTCTTTTCTTTATTCTTTAATCCACAGGAGGTCAAATTCAGATTGCTGTTCAAGTTAGTGAAGTTAGTTCAGTGTAATTCCAACTAACAAAAACGGAATCACGCTCTGTAGGATTTGAACCTACGACATTGGGTTTTGGAGACCCACGTTCTACCAAACTGAACTAAGAGCGTTTTCTTATCACAATAGATAAGACTATAAAGAAAAGGATTCTTTTTGTAACTCCAACACATCTTGTATGCATATACTATTATAGTATCATAAAATGAAAAATTATGTATATCCAATTTTAATTGATCTCAATTGATTCTTCGTTACTGCTCAGAGGAGAAGTAATAGGTAGGGATGACAGGATTTGAACCCGTGACATTTTGTACCCAAAACAAACGCGCTACCAAGCTGCGCTACATCCCTTTCAATTGGTCTACAGTGTCATTGTAGAGAATACCTGTCTTGTTTTCCACATCCTTATTTCCTCCATTGATATACACAATTTTTCTTCCCATTTCTTCTTTTTTTTTTTATCATATTATTATATATTAACATATAATAATAAAAGACTTATATACATATAAAATATGAAACCCACCCTAAAAATGAAATAAAAAATAAATGAATATTTTTGGGGAATGCTCAGGAGTAAAGAAACTTCTTTTTATGTTTTAAGAAAAAGAAAATCTTATCTAGCGAATCTTCAATTTGAATCGGGAATTCTGTGTACAAATACAAGTGGTCCATATGCATCTGATCATATATGTATTACCATTATGTATTACAATAAATAAGGAGGATTTTAAATGCGAGATCTAAAAACATATCTTTCCACGGCACCGGTACTAAGTACTATATGGTTCGGGTCCTTAGCAGGTCTATTGATAGAGATTAATCGTTTATTCCCGGATGCGTTGACATTCCCTTTTTTTAATTAACATGAGAAGGGGTGAAGAATATTAGAGATACAATCAAATATCTGTGACTAATTCCTTTCCCCCTCCTCTTTTTTTCTCTTTTTTAGAATTTTATAAGGGACGAGTAAGAGAAAGAATAAAAGTGGATTTAACCTCAGCGAAACTCGGGTTCAGACTCGAATCAAATTAAGAATAGAGGGAAAACGTAAATGTAAATGTTGGTCTAGTGCAAGAGTATCATACAAGATCCTTAAATTAAATACTGTACTGCGATTAGAAATATAGTTATAGTTAGAAATCATTGTATTACTTATTATTTACTATTACTCTATTGATATTGATTACAACGAAATCCTTCATATCATAATTGGATTTTGAGTTAGCAACTTCTATTTTTTTTCCTTACTTTCTTCGGATCGAAAATAGAAGACTTGAATGAATAAAAAAAAACAAAGGAGGTTCATGGCCAAGAGTAAAGATGCCCGAATAAGGGTTCTTTTGGAATGTACTAGTTGTGTACGAGGCGGTGTTAATAAGGAATCAACAGGCATTTCCAGATATATTACTGAAAAAAATCGACACAATACGCCCGGTCGATTGGAATTGCAAAAATTCTGTCCCTATTGTTATAAACATACGATTCATGGGGAGATAAAAAAATAGATCGAACCGAGGTGTCACCCTTCCAAGGAACAGTAAAAATAATATAGTAAAATAATATAGTATATAATATTATATAATATATATAACATATATTTAAATAGAAATAAACCAAATCCTATTTCTGAATTCTAATTCATTTTTGATCCGAACGAAATAGGATTTTCGGGATAAGGAATAAACAAACCATGGATAAATCCAAGCGACCTTTTCTTAAATCCAAGCGATCTTTTCGTAGGCGTTTGCCCCCGATCCAATCGGGGGATCGAATTGATTATAGAAACATGAGTTTAATTAGTCGATTTATTAGTGAACAAGGAAAAATATTATCTAGACGAGTGAATAGATTGACTTTGAAACAACAACGATTAATTACTATTGCTATAAAACAAGCTCGTATTTTATCTTCGTTACCTTTTCTTAATAATGAGAAACAATTTGAAAGAACCGAGTCGACCGCTAGAACTACTGGTCTTAGAACCAGAAATAAATAGGCTTACTCTTCAATTGAATCGAAATTCCAATTCGAACTCAAACGCAGATTTGATGTTTTGTTCGAAAAATCTAAGAATCGAGATTTGATTGTTGTGTTGTAAGAAACAAAAATAATCGGGGAAGAAGAAGAAATCCTTTTTTTTTTATTGAACATATTCCTTCATTTTGACGACTTTATCATATTTTATCATACTAATTTAGAATCTACCTTCCCGGAGTTCATTCTCCGGGGAACTCCATTTATTTAAATCATTAAATCATTCCGGTGAATTCTTTACAATCTCTTTATTTTATGATCTCATTGGAAATCATATAAAGACAATTCCTATTGGATATAGCTATTTGTGCAAGTATTTTACGATTAAGAAGTAACTGCCTCTTGTACAGATCGTGTATAAATCTACTATAACTATAGGATGCCCCATTCTCGTGAATTACTGCATTTATCCGAGTGATCCACAAACGACGAAAATCTCTCTTTTGCCGATCTCTATCCCGATGAGTCGAAACCAAAGCTCTGATTTTCTGTTGAGTAATAGTTCGAGTAAGTCTTGAATGGGCTCCTCGAAAGCTTGATGTAAATAAACGAATTTTTGTTCTACGTCTACGAGCTATATATCCTCGTCTAGTTCTGGTCATTGAATAAATGAAACTTTGATGAATAACTAATTGATTTCCTTTCTTTCAGTTATCCTTGTACCCTTTCCTGGTCTATTAATAACAAAGCGGATTCTTCCAATGTATAAAATAAAAATTCCAATGGCTTTTGCTACTATAACCTTCCCGACCACGATTTTTTTTTCTTTTTTCTATGCATTTCACCTCGAAATAAGAAATAGTATTGATACTAGGTATCAAAAACATAGTAAATTAACTAAAAAAGTAGTCAATTTGAAATTAAATGGATAAAGAAATAGTGGGTTCCATCGTTTCTATGGTTACTTCTTAAACGGTGAGGTCCTTTCTATACACCGGAGCTCCTTCCTTCATTTAATAAATCTTATTGGTAACTTGTACAGTTCACACTCTTTGGCTCTACCCATGAATTATCCAGTAATAGGTCTTTCACAATGAGATCTACCTATACAGTAACGGTATTTAATTATGAAGGTTAGCTAAGTAGCTGACCCTGTTAGTCCGTTCTTGCAAGAGTGGGAGCCCAATCTTTCTGCTGATTTTCCCCGCTTAATGGATAACCCTTTTGCCAATGGGGAATTGCTTATTATCTTAAATTTAGGTGATTGTATTTGCACCGACGGAAACCATAAATTTCATACACAATACACAATAGGGGAATATGATAGATCTTTTTTTTTTTAGTTTAGATAGTGAATGGAGTTCTTCCATTCTATTCACTGGTACTGATCATTGATACTGGAAAAGTTGTTTTTCGTCCCAGTCCATGATCTGAACGAGTCGCACATACACCCTAGTACATGTTCCTCGGCGCTGAGGACACCCCCGAAGAGCGGGGGATTTCGTGACATTTCTGATTGGCTGTCTTGTGTTTCTAATAAGTTGTTTAATAGTTGGCATGCTGAATCATATACATAATGTACTGGTTTAGATCGATCCTAACCGGATGATTATGAATTACCCCCATTTTATTTAATTTAATGAAAATGAAACCCGGTAAGAAGATCTCAAATCACGGATTTGCACGAAATCCTTTCTTTTTTCATTGAACCGCTACAAGATCAACAATTCCATGAGTTTGGGCTTCTGTTGCTGACATAAAAACATCCCTTTCCAGGTCTTCGGATACAACCCATAAGGGTTTGCCCGTTCTTTGTACATAAACCTTTGTGATGATTTCGCGCAGTTTCAGTAGTTCTTCCGCTTCCATGACAAATTCTCCGGCTTGTGCCTCATAAAAAGCGGCAGCCGGTTGATGGATCATTACCCTGATGATATAACATAATAAATGATTTCTCTATCTCGTATGATGAGTCGAAGAGAAGAGATAAAGAATAACAAGAAAAAAAGATAGAATTGAACAACCGTACAGGCATCTTTTGCGAATTGCATACGGCTCTACAATGGAATTGACTTTTACCTGCCATCGAAAAATGTAGGATCTGTCAGATCCAGATCGGTAAATGATCCAATTACCACCCTTCCTTTCGGAGAAGTTAAAAAATACTATGATGGCTCCGTTACGTTATATATTTATTTCCTCTATGATTCAGCAATCCCAAAGTTTCTTTTTGATCTGATCAAATAAAATAAGAACCAAATAAGATTATTTTTTATTTTCGTATCCTTTCATAACATAAAGATTGTTAAGAGCCTTCTGGTGTGAAAACAAAAAGTTTGTGACGCTGAAACGGACCCCCGATAGATAAGATAAAATCGGAAATACCCTTTATCTCATACTTCTCTTTCGATACATAATCTAATGTTTTGAAAAAAAAACAATAAAGAATTTTCTCATATCGAATTCGAAGTGCCATGCTATTATTACTTAATATTCATATTTCATATGGCGAAGGCATAGTCTGCTTTTTTCTATCAAATAAAAAACTCATTGGCGCCAAGCGTGAGGGAATGCTAGACGTTTGGTAATTGTTCCTCCGACCAGGATAAAAGATCCCATTGAAGCGGCTAATCCCAGGCATATTGTATGTACCTCTGGTGGCACAAATTGCATAGTATCATAAATAGCTATTCCGGGTAGTACCCATCCGCCAGGAGAATTTATAAAAAAATACAGATCTTTGTTTTCATCCTCTATACTGAGATATATCATAAGACCAATAAGTTGATTCGAGATCTCGCTCTCAACCTCTTGGCCTAAAAAAAGTAATCTTTCTCGATAAAGTCGGTTGATTAGGATAAAATTGTATCCCTCAGGAACCGTACATGCACCTTTTGATGCATACGGTTCTAAAAAAAATCGCGAAAAAGAATCAATGTGTAGATTCCAGCCCTCTTTTTTTTCATAGCAAGCTCTTTCTAAAACGAGGGGGCTTTTTCTTCGATTTTTCAAGAAAGATGAGTTTTGACCCTTCCATATAATATATATAAATATATATAAAATAAAAAAAAAAAAGAATTCATTAAACTTATCGAACTAACTTATCATTGATGTATTGTCTCATCGAGATCCGATCCAAATCACGATGTCATTTTCTTGTTTCTAAATGGGCCTTCTTAATTTTTTTAGGTTTATGCTCTACTCCGGGTAAAGATCCGATCGACTTCGATTTGCACATATAGGACAAATGCCCCCAATACCACTTCTTTTTACTACAACTTCCTTTTTTTATTTATTTCATGTCTTCACCAAATATTCGACGTATTCATCCTATTACTCGATTGATTAACAGTTTGAGATCACTCCTATTTCTATTTATAAATAAAATCATTTATGATACAATATAGTAATCATATATTACCAATTGGGTTTTTTATAAACGGAGCCTGTATACTTCATTTTATTGATCCAACTAAGCCAACCATAAATTATTTGATAATATTAATCTGGATCCCCCCAAAAATAAAATGGATCTAATTGAACTTCACGCTCCAAATTGTTGATGATTCAATCAATCTTTCTTGGGCGAAACAGAGGATATCTCGATCGAGGGAGAGAACGGGAAAATACCATATGACCCAATATATCTGACAAGCCGCACTATACGTCAATCCAAGATATATCGTCCTCTCCAGGATTTCGAAAAGGCACTTTTGGAACACCAATAGGCATAAAAAAACAGAAAAAAGAATTTAGTACTTTATTTCACTTTGGTATGGAAACGTAACAATGAGTTTATTGTCTTCATAATATTGGCCTTCATCATATTTTATCCTTAGATTGGATAAGTTCATAAAAGAAGACAGAATGAATAAAGGAAAATTTTTACGAATAGGGCCTTCGAATGATGAACAAGTATGGGTGCATTCACTCATAGAAAATGGGATCAACCCCCATTGCGTATTGGTACTTATTGGGTATAGAATAGATCTGTTTATCTTTGTTCCTACGAACAGAATTGTTCCATTAGTACCAACAGAATAGAACAAATACAAATATTAACATTAACCCTTGCTTCGAGATAATCCACTGAAAAGAGAATATCAATAGCATAGTTTTTTCTAATGCAATAAAGTTACATAGTGTCTATTTTTCTTTGATAAAGAGGTATTTCCATGGGTTTGCCTTGGTATCGTGTTCATACTGTCGTATTGAATGATCCCGGTCGATTGATTTCTGTCCATATAATGCATACAGCTCTGGTTGCTGGTTGGGCCGGTTCGATGGCTCTATATGAATTAGCAGTTTTTGATCC